TATTCATCTATTATATTTTCATCAAATAGGGAGCATGAAGACTCTATGAAAAAATGGTGGTTCAATTCGATGTTGTCTAAGGAGAAGTTAGAACATAAGTGTGGGCTAAGTAAATCAATGGATAGTCTTAATGCTGTTGGACATACCAGTGGAAGCGAAGAGCCCATTCTAAATGATACGGAGAATAACATTCCTAGTTGGAGTGATAGCGGTAGTTATAGTTTCAGTAATATTGATTATTTATTTGATATCAGGGATAGTTGGAGTTTTATCTCTGATAACACTTTTTTAGTTAGGGACGGTAATGATGACAGTTATTCTGTATATTTTGATATTGAAAATAATAGTTTTGAGATTGAAAATAATAGTTTTTTTCTGAGTGAACTAGAAAGTTTTTTTCCCAATTATTTGAATAGTAGGTCTAAGAGTAACAATCACTACTATTATCATTACATGTATGATACTCAATCTAGTTGGAATAATCACATTAATAGTTGCATTGATAGTTATCTTCGTTTTGAAGTCAGTATTCATAGTTACATTTTCGGTGGTACCGACAATTACAGTGACAGTTACATTTCTAGTTTCATTTGTACTGAAGGCGTAAGCGGTAGTGAAAATAGGAATTCTAGTATCCGAACTGGTGTTAACAGCCGCGATTTTAATATAAGAAGAAGATCTAGTGATTTTGATATAAATAAAAAATACCGAAATTTATGGGTTCAATGCGAAAATTGTTATGGATTAAATTATAAAAAATTTTTTAGGTCAAAACTGAATATTTGTGAACAGTGTGGATATCATTTGAAAATGAGTAGTTCAGATAGAATCGAACTTTTGATTGATCCTGGCACTTGGGATCCTATGGATGAAGATATGGTCTCTACGGACCCCATTGAATTTCATTCAGAGGAGGAACCTTATAAAGATCGTATCGATTTTTATCAAAGAAGGACGGGTTTAACTGAAGCTGTTCAAACAGGTATAGGTCAACTAAATGGTATTCCCATAGCAGTTGGGGTTATGGATTTTCAGTTCATGGGAGGTAGTATGGGATCCGTAGTAGGCGAAAAAATCACCCGTTTGATCGAGTATGCTACTAATCGATCTCTACCTGTCATTATTGTGTGTGCTTCTGGAGGAGCACGCATGCAAGAAGGAAGTTTGAGCTTGATGCAAATGGCTAAAATATCTTCTGCTTCATATAATTATCAATCAAATAAAAAGTTATTCTATGTATCAATCCTTACATCTCCTACAACTGGTGGAGTAACTGCCAGTTTTGGTATGTTGGGAGATGTTATTATTGCTGAACCCAATGCCTACATTGCTTTTGCGGGTAAAAGAGTAATTGAACAAACATTAAATAAAACAGTACCCGACGGTTCACAAGCGGCTGAGTATTCATTCCATAAGGGCTTATTCGATCCAATCGTACCACGTAATCTTTTAAAAGGTGTTCTGAGTGAGTTATTTCAGCTCCACGGTTTCTTTCCTTTGAAAAAAAAAATGCAAAAAAAAAAAATATCGAAATAAAATGAAAATATAGAATATAATATATAGAATAGAAGTAGAATAGAAGCGATTTCTATGTTTAACAAGAACTCCCATTTTTTACTAGAAATCCCTGTTTGTTGGATTGAATTAGTTTAGTTATAGTCGCGAACTTATAATAAACTCTTTAATTTTAATAAATTAATAAAAAACTTTTTTTTTCGAAAGATAGAAAGAATAAAAGAAAAAAAAAGGAAAAGGATGGGATAATATAAAATTTCTTAAACTTAAATCGCATTATCATACATATTCGTGTAGAAAGATGAATAGGTATACTTCATTTAGTTCTCATTCCTTGCACTTATTAATTACTTAAATATTATTTATAATAGTTTATACTTATCATAAGATATCTTTATAATAGGTACAAATATTAAATCGAGGTACTCATTCTATGACAGATCTTAACTTACCCTCTATTTTTGTCCCTTTAGTGGGCCTAGTATTTCCGGCGATTGCAATGGCTTCTTTATTTCTTCATGTCCAAAAAAATAAGATTGTCTAGATACGATATCATATCGGATGGGACCAAATTTCATTAATTTATTTCAACACTGAATCATAATACAGATATTTTTTGAGTGTAATATGGTACAATATGTGGCTTTTTACGAATACAAATGAAAGGCATGCGGATACATGATATCTGCATAAATGCATGGATATGCGGGTATATCTGGTTAAAAATGATCGGCTATTTTTTTTATAATAGAAAGTCAATGTATCTAACCAATTACTCCTAATGGTTCATATCAGACTAGTGCTAGTTGATGAAAGTTACTTCGGCATCAAGAAAAGTCAAATTTTTTTTCTCAATTCCAATCGAATGCAACTGGATCTAGTATAGTATGAACTGGCGATCAGAACATATATGGATAGAGCTTATACGAGGGTCTCGAAAAGCAAGTAATTTTTTCTGGGCCTGTATCCTTTTTTTAGGTTCACTAGGATTCTTATTGGTTGGAACTTCCAGTTATCTTAGTAGGAATCTGATACCCGGATTTCCATCTCAGCAAATCATTTTTTTTCCACAAGGGATCGTGATGTCTTTCTATGGGATCGCGGGTCTATTCATTAGTTCCTATTTGTGGTGCACAATTTCATGGAATGTAGGTAGTGGTTATGACCGATTCGATAGAAAAGAAGGAATAATGTGTATTTTTCGTTGGGGATTCCCTGGAATAAATCGTCGCATCTTCCTTCGCTTCTTTATGAAAGATATCCAATCAATCAGAATGGAGGTTAAAGAGGGTCTTTTTCCTCGTCGTATTCTTTATATGGAAATCAGAGGCCAAGGAACCATTCCCTTGACGCGTACTGATGAGAATTTGACTCCGCGAGAAATTGAGAAAAAAGCTGCCGAATTGGCCTATTTCTTGCGCGTACCAATTGAAGTATTTTGAAATGAACCGAACTAAGTATGAATTCATCAAATATCCGAATATTTTTTTCGTAATACAGAATTCATTCTTTTAGGTTAGGCCTCAGATTTTGAACTGATATCGTTATCGTATTCCTGTACTGTGCTTAGACGGTGCAACATTTCGAAATAATTAATGGAATTAATCCGGGAGGGTTTTTTGTCTTGAAATCCGATTCGTTACTTCAAGTAGATTTTTGGAGTATTTATCGAAAGGAACAAATGCAGATGAAATTCTTTCGAATTTGTCCGATTGCGATATCCGGAAATCTTATTTCCTTTATCTATTTACTTTCATATATATATTTTTGATATATATTTCTAGTTTTTTTTTCATCTGAAAAGGGGCGCTTATTCTATTTCTATATTCCTTCTAGATCTAAGGACTAAATTATTTTAACAAATATACAAAAATGGGAATAGATCCATAGGTTCGATACCTTGTTATAGAACTTGTGCTTTAGAGAAACATCAGATCAAATAGAGTTGATAAATGAAGCAGTTCATTAACAATGCACAAATAAAAAATGAAAAAAAAGAAAGCATTGACTTCCCTCCCATATCTTGCATCTATAGTATTTTTGCCCTGGTCGGTCTCTCTCTCCTTTCAAAAAAGTCTGGAACCTTGGGTTATTAATTGGTGGAATACTAGACAATCCGAAACTTTTTTGAATGATATTCAAGAGAAAAATGTTCTAGAAAAATTCCTAGAATTAGAAGAACTTTTCTTGTTGGACGAAATGATAAAAGAATACCCAGAGACGCATATACAAAAGCTTCGTATAGGAATACACAAGGAAACGATACAATTGGTCAAAACACACAATGAGTATCATCTCCATATCATTTTGCATTTTTCGACAAATATAATCTGTTTCGCTATTCTAAGTGGTTATTTTATTTTGGGTAATGAAGAACTTGTCATTTTTAACTCTTGGGTTCAGGAATTCTTCTATAACTTAAGTGACACAATAAAAGCTTTTTCGATTCTTTTAGTTACTGATTTATGGATCGGATTTCACTCGACACATGGTTGGGAACTAATGATTGGTTCAATCTACAATGATTTTGGATTGGCTCATAACGACCAAATTATATCTGGTCTTGTTTCTACTTTTCCAGTTATTCTAGATACAATTGTGAAATATTGTATCTTCCGCTTTTTAAATCGCATATCTCCTTCGCTTGTAGTCATTTATCATTCAATGAATGAATGAAGAACTTATTTGATCTCCTGATATCAATCAAAATTTTGATTCGCGTATAAAGAATATAAAGAAAGCATTTTCCATTTGACTTTTTCTTTATACTTCTACCTCTTCAAGGTATTCGTCCTATTTCAGTAGAATTATTTCAGTACAATGGCAGACTTGTGGATAGGGAACTATACTAGCTACCTATCTAATTTATTGTAGAAATTCCTGGATCAACGATTGGATCATGCAAAATAGAAATACTTTTTCCTGGGTAAAGGAACGGATCACTCGATCTATTTCTGTATCGATCATGATATATATAATAACTCGAACATCGATTTCAAATGCGTATCCCATTTTTGCGCAGCAAGGTTATGAAAATCCACGAGAAGCAACTGGGCGAATTGTATGTGCCAATTGCCATTTAGCTAATAAGCCTGTGGATATTGAAGTTCCGCAAGCTGTACTTCCTGATACTGTATTTGAAGCAGTTGTTCGAATTCCTTATGATAAGCAACTGAAACAAGTTCTTGCTAATGGTAAAAAAGGGTCTTTGAATGTGGGGGCTGTTCTTATTTTACCCGAGGGGTTCGAATTAGCCCCCCCCGATCGTATTTCTCCCGAGGTGAAAGAAAAGATAGGAAATCTTTCTTTTCAGAATTATCGTCCCAATAAAGGAAATATTCTTGTCATAGGTCCTGTTCCAGGTCAGAAATATAGTGAAATCGTCTTTCCTATTCTTTCCCCCGACCCTGCTACGAAGAAAGACGCTCACTTCTTAAAATATCCCATATATGCAGGTGGGAACAGGGGAAGGGGTCAGATTTATC